GAACACCTTCTGCGGGTTGACTTTTTCCCCCGCTACAAAGACCTCCTCCGATTCATAGATAAATTTCTGATCAATCATGGATTGAAATCCATTTTGTATCATATCTGAGGGATTCCTTGGTTCGGGCCGAAGAAGCAATGGCACTCGATCCTTATCAAACTGACTGCAATCTTTTTCTGTCCGTGAGCATCCCTCTAGATCTGTCCGTGAGAATCCCTCTAGAATGCCTTCTATTTCTAATAGGCCATGAACTAGATCAAAATCATTCTCAACGAGTCTACCATAAGCGATCCTATTGTTTTCCTCTGGTTCGGGTGGAGACCAAAGATCTTGAGCGACCGATCCGGCAGAACAATTCAAAAGATAAAGAAGTATCGTTAATTTCTTCGTGCTCATTCCAAGTTCGACGTACGAGCTGTACAAATAAAAATCCCCTTCGTTACAGAACGTCTTCTGCAAATAGATAGATATCGGATCTATGGGGCAATTATTTAGAAGTAAATTTTGTGCGACAGCCCTTCCTATCTGATAGAAAAGGAGCCGAGAATTCTGAACCGGTATTACATGGGCTCGCAAATCCCAAGTTTGTCTATGACGAGCGAATCTAATTGTATTTTCGTCTATAATTGATTTCCCATGTGAAATACTAATCGATAGGGCCTCATTGGTAAGTGCTATAAGATCTTGTGCATTGGAACCCATGGTTATGGCCGCGAATCCATTAGCCTGGAACGCTTTTTTTTCCAAGCGAAATCCCCTCGTATATGAAAGAGTGAAAAAGTGCTTTCGTTGTTGTGGAATAAGAGGCCTTCGTACCTTAATGCACGTATCTAATCTCTGCGGAGCTATTAGAGAGGGATCCACGAATTGGGGAAAATGGGTCGAAGCAATAACAAGACTATTTCCAGTGGAAGATCTTTCACAATCCCAGGAGAGAAGGTTCACTAATAGCTCGAGGGAGAAGGAACCCGAATCCCTAAAATGCAGCTCATGAATGTTTGGAATCCATATTATGCAAGGAGAGATTGCTTTTGTTAATTCGATTTGAAGGCTGATATAAAATTGGGCTACGCGCCACACCGTGTCCATCTCCTCAGTTAGCGCATCCATCCTAGTTAGCTGTTCCAGCTCCATCTTAATCTTATCGTCATGAGCATCTCTCTCCTCAAAACTATAGATACTAGGATCAAAATCAATATCCATATCGTCAAAAACATGAATATCTTGATTAATAGCCTCAATAGGGTCACGAGCATCAATAAAAATCTCGATCTCATCATCACTGGCATCACTGTCATCATCATCATCAGCAAAACGAAAAACTGTATCCCGGAACTTGTCCAGAAATATCGTAATGAAAGGAAGATAGGAGTTTTTCGTTAGGTATTTGACCAAATAGGATCGTCCAATTCCTATAGAACCTATCACTAAAATACCCCGAGAGGGGGTTACAGCTAAGCGGAGCGAAAAGGGTTGTAGATCAGATGGGACATGAACACTATTAGCCCCAGACGGGGTTTGTGCATAAGTGATTGTCTGATAATGAGCAAGGAATAGCCGTCTTTCTGCTAAAGAGGATGTATCGAACTCATAATTTAGTAGATCCTTGTTATGAAGGTCAATTAAGTTTCCTAAGTAAATTTCTCCCGGTTGTTCCATCATTGGAGAATCAAAGTCATTCTTTGAGAAATGATCACTCTGAGTCAGACTCCATAAAATTCGATCAATCCTTTTTTCTGGCGTTAAGGTGGAGAACTGAATCAAGACTTCTCTTTCTTCATCCTCAACCCAATCATTGTTTGCGGCCCAGTCTTCTATCGTTTCATCAACCCAATACCCGCTCCTTTTTCTTAGCACTGAATAGATCTCTTTACTTGTATGACTTAGATATCTCGTATTTATCGAAAAAGCGAGTGGATCGAAGGGCATACTTATGAGATCGATGATCTCGACGAGCTTTTTCTTCCAATTTTTATTCTTATTAAAGCGTATTCCATCAGCATTACGCAAGAACATCTTTTGCAGAGCACCTAGAAAGAGATTAGTTAACCTGAACAACCCGAAAGAATTCGATTCAGATAGAGGATACCTATCCAGAAGTTTTCCCACCTCAATCTCAAGCATAGATGATTCCATTATCAAAGATTTGACCGTTTTGAACTCTGTCTGTAACTCACTAGCGATCGAGAAAACAACGTAAAGATGTCCCACAACGAGACTTCCAGCCACAACAAGAAGGAAAAAGATTGCAGAGAGGAACTCCCGAAGATTTTCCGATCTTAGCTGTGTCGATCTCAATGGTGACTTATTTTTTGGAGGAAGAGGAGGAGGAATCAGGACAGCGGACAGACCAAACTTCTGAAGACACTTCCTCTGAATCTTACTTATATTCCTCTGAATCTTACTTATATTCCTCTGAATCTTAGTTATTTTCCTCTGAATCTTACTCTCAATCTTCCTTATCAGAGTATATTGCCTCTTCCATTTTGTAAGACAAAAT